TATTCCAACAAAAAGTTTGATTTTAGTTCAAAATGATCAATATGTAGAATCAGAACAAGTGATTGCCGAGATTCGTGCCGAAACGTCCACCTTTCATTTTAAGGAGAGGGTTCAAAAACATATTTATTCTGAGTCAGAAGGAGAAATGCACTGGAGTACTGATGGCTATCATACGCCCGAATATCCATATAGTAATGTTCATCTATTACCAAAAACAAGTCATTTATGGATATTAGCAGGAGGTCTATGCAGATCCAATTCCAATATAGTGTCTTTTTCACTCCACAAGGATCAAGATCAAATGAATGCTAATTCTTTTTCTCTCAAAAATATCTTTGATCTCTCACTGACTAATGATCAAGTAAGACATAAATTGTTGGATACTTTTGGTAAAAAAGATAGGGAAAGTCTTGACTATTCAAAACCTTATCGAATCATATCTAAGGGTCATTGGAATCTCATAGAGCCTTCTACTTATATTCGTCAAGAGAATTCTTTGGCGAAAAAGCGAAGAAATAGATTTGTGATTCCCTTACAATATGATCAAGAACAAGAAAAGAAACTAATACCCTGTTTTGGTATTTCGATTAAAATACCTATAAATGGTATTTTACGTAGAAAGAGTATTCTTGCTTATTTTGATGATCCGCGATACAGAAGAAGCAGTTCGGGAATTACTAAATATGGGATTGTCGAAGTAGATTCAATCGTAAAAAAAGAAGATTTGATTGAGTATCGAGGAGCAAAAGATTTTAGTCCGAAATACCAAACGCAAATGAAAGTAGATCAATTTCTTTTCATTCCCGAGGAAATACATATCTTACCCGGATCTTCGCCCATAAGGGTCCGGAACAATAGTATCATTGGAGTAGATACACGACTTGTTTTAAATATAAATACAAGAAGTCGAGTAGGTGGATTAGTCCGAGTGGAGAGAAAAAAGAAAAGTATAGAACTGAAAATATTTTCTGGAGATATTCATTTTTCTGGAGAGGTGGATAAAATATCTAGGCACAGTGGCATTTTGATACCACCAGGAATCGGAAAAAAAGATTCTAAAGGATCAAAAAAATTTAAAAAATGGATCTATGTCCAACGCATTACACCTACTAAAAAAAAGTATTTTGTTTTGGTTCGGCCCGTAGTCACATATGAAATAGCTGATGGGATAAATTTAGCAACACTTTTCTCTCAGGATCTCTTGCAGGAAAAGAATAATGTCCAACTTCGAATTGTCAATTATATACTTTATGAAAATGGCAAGTCAATTCGAGGAATTTCTCACACAAGTATTCAATTAGTTCGAGCTTGCTTAGTATTAACTTGGGACCAAGAAAAAAAGAGTTCTATAGAAGAAAAGGTTCATGCTTCTTTTGTTGAAATAAGGACAAATGATCTGCTTTGTTATTTCATCCGAATTGAGTTAGTAAAGTCCACTCTTTCGTATACCGAAAAAAGGTATGATACGGCAGGTTCAGGATTGATTTCCAATAATGAATTAGATCGTATCCATAGAAAAAATCCTTTTGATTCCAAGGCGAAGATTCAATTATTTACCCAACATCAGGGAACTCTTGGTACGTTGTTGAATCGAAATAAGGAATGCCAATCTTTCCTAATTTTGTCATCATCCAATTGTTCTCGAATTGGCCCCTTCAATACTTCGAGATATAAAAATGCGACAAAAGAATTGGATCCCATGACTCCAATTAGGTATTTGTTGGGTCCTTTAGGTACTATTGTGCCTAGAATAGTAAATTCTCGTTCATCTTACTATTTAAAAACTTATAATCAAGTCTTTTTAAAGAAATCTTTTTTGCTTGAAAATTTTCAACAGACTTTCCAAGTGCTTCAAGTACTTCCATTTCAATACTGTTTCCTAGATGAAAATAGTAGGATTTATAATCCCGATCCTTGCAGTAACATCATTTGGAATTCATTCCATTTGAATTGGTGTTTTCTCCATCACGATTCTTGTGAAGAGGCATGGACAATAATTAGCCTTGGACAATTCCTTTGTGAAAATGTATATCTATTGAAATATGGATCACGCATAAAAAAATCTGGTCAAATTTTCATTGTTCATGTTGATTCTCTAGTTATAAGATCAGCTAAGCCCTATTTGGTCACTCCAGGAGCAACTGTCCATGGTCATTATGGGGAAACCTTTTATGAAGGAGATACATTAATTACATTTATATATGAAAAGTCGAGATCTGGTGACATAACGCAAGGTCTTCCAAAAGTAGAACAAATCTTAGAAGTTCGTTCAATTGATTCAATATCGATGAACCTCGAAAGAAGAGTTGAAGGTTGGGACGAACGTATCCGAAGGATTCTTGGGATCCCCTGGGGATTCTTGATTGGAGCTGAACTAACCATAGCCCAAAGTCGTATCTCTTTGGTTAATAAGATACAAAAGGTTTATCGATCCCAGGGGGTACAGATCCATAATAGACATCTAGAGATTATTGTACGTCAAGTAACATCAAAAGTTTTGGTTTCAGAAGATGGAATGTCTAATGTTTTTTTACCTGGGGAATTTATTGGATTGTTGCGAGCAGAACGAGCAGGGCGCGTTTTGGACGAATCCATCTGTTATCGGGCAATCTTATTGGGAATAACGAAGTCATCTCTGAATACTCAAAGTTTCATATCCGAAGCAAGTTTTCAAGAAACTGCTCGAGTTTTAGCAAAAGCTGCTCTACGAGGTCGTATTGATTGGTTGAAAGGCCTGAAAGAAAACGTTGTTCTGGGGGGGATTATACCGGTTGGTACCGGATTCAACAAATTAGTACATCGTTCAAAGCAAGACAAAAACATTCATTTGAAAATCAAAAGGAAGAATCTATTCGAGTTGGAAATGAGCGATATTTTGCTACACCATAGAGAATTATTTTGTTCTTTTCTTGTGCCCAAAAACTTTCCATGAAACATCAGACCAATCTTTTACGTAATGTATCCTAACAAGAGGTTTATTCTTTTTACTTTCACTCTCTGGTCCGATTATGGATTTCATAATCAATGAAATAAAAAAAAAAAAAAGAATCAAATTCATGGTTTGGGTCGTAGATCAATGGTCAATTCTGGTAGAAGGTTCCGTCGGAACAATTTTTTATTTCATAAGGTACTGAATCTCTTTGAAAAAAAAAAAAAGAAAAAGAGAAAGTGTGGGAAAATGGGAAGACGATATTGGAACATCAATTTGGAAGAAATGATGGAAGCAGGAATTCATTTTGGTCATGTTACTAATAAATGGAATCCTAGAATGGCTCCTTACATCTCGGCAAAGCGTAAAGGTATTCATATTACAAATCTTACTATAACTGCTCGTTTTTTATCAGAAGCCTGCGATTTAGTTTTTGATGCAGCAAGTAGGGGAAAAAGATTCTTAATCGTTGGCACCAAAAAGAAAGCAGCGGATTTAGTAGCATCAGCAGCAATAAGGGCTCGATGTCATTATGTTAATAAAAAATGGCTTGGTGGTATGTTAACGAATTGGTCTACTACAGAAACAAGACTTCAGAAGTTCAGGGACTTAAGAGCAGAACAAAAGATGGGGAAATTCAATCGTCTCCCTAAAGGAGATGCAGCAATGTTGAAGAGAAAGTTATCTACTTTGCAAGCATATCTTGGCGGGATCAAATATATGACGGGATTGCCCGATATTGTAATTATCGTGGATCAGCAAGAAGAATATACGGTTCTTCGAGAATGTGTCATTTTGGGTATTCCGACGATTTGTTTAATCGATACAAATTGTGATCCAGATCTTGCAGATATTTCTATTCCGGCCAACGATGATGCTATAGCTTCGATTCGATTGATTCTTACCAAATTAGTATCTGCAATTTGTGAGGGTCATTCTAGTTATATAAAAAATGGTTGATTATCTTATCATTACTCTTAAGAAGAAGAAAGAAGAAGATTAGTTTGTTTTTGGTGAACTCTCTTTGATTGTTACTCTTTTGGTTTGCATCCTTTGGAGTTTGAACTATGTTTTGACTATCAAATAATATTTAAAAGAAAAGATAAAAATGATTGGTATTTTTTTTTATGTGATTTCTCGGTATCCGAAATATACGATTCATAACTTAAATTCATGAATGAATATAGGTGAATTGAGAAAGAGATGGTTGAATAAAAATAATCACTTTTTTGAAGTTTGATTTCTGTTAAAGGACAATATGAATGTTATACCATGTTCCATTAAAACACTCAAAGGGTTATACGATATATCAGGTGTAGAAGTAGGCCAACATTTATATTGGCAAATAGGAGGTTTACAAATTCATGCCCAAGTACTTATCACTTCTTGGGTTGTAATTGCTATCTTATTAGGTTCAGTCATCATAGCTGTTCGGAATCCGCAAACCATTCCGACCAACGGTCAGAATTTCTTCGAATATGTCCTTGAATTTATTCAAGACTTGAGCAAAACTCAGATTGGAGAGGAGTATGGTCTTTGGGTTCCTTTTATAGGAACGATGTTCCTATTTATTTTTGTTTCTAACTGGTCAGGTGCTCTTTTACCTTGGAAAATCATAAAATTACCTCATGGGGAGTTAGCTGCGCCCACGAATGATATAAATACTACTGTTGCTTTAGCTTTACCTACGTCAGTGGCATATTTCTATGCGGGTCTTAGGAAAAAAGGATTGGGATATTTCGGGAAATACATTCAACCAACTCCAATACTTTTACCAATTAATATTCTAGAAGATTTCACAAAACCTTTATCTCTTAGTTTTCGACTTTTCGGGAATATATTGGCTGATGAATTAGTGGTTGTTGTTCTTGTTTCTTTAGTGCCTTCAGTAGTTCCTATACCTGTCATGTTTCTTGGATTATTTACAAGTGGTATTCAAGCTCTTATTTTTGCAACTTTGGCTGCGGCTTATATAGGTGAATCCATGGAGGGTCATCATTGACTCACTTTCAAAATAGTCTTTTTTGAATTTTTGAAGCTTATCCCAATTCAAGCAATGCGGGGGTTCGGGGTTCAATATAATCCACTGGGTAGGAGAAGAGAATGCAAATAGCTACATGTATGTATATATGAAGAAATATATATGATATTGCAGAATTTGGAAGATAAAGAAGGGTTGGAGATCATGTATATGTAATACCTATGAGTATCAATCCTTGTGTATGTTTTGAAGAATGGTTTCAGAATACAATTTAATATAATAAAAAAGAATAAAAAGTGCAGGTGATTTACGTTATGGAAGAAAAAAAGTATATGTTATTTACTAGTTAAATGGTAATTACCCCTATTTCTTTTTTTTTTTTTTCTAGCCCACTGCATTTAGATGGATTCCCATATAAGTCCTTTTTATATTTTGTCTTTTATTGTGAATTGAATGAAAGAGAAAAAATAGAATAATTTATAAACAAGGAAACGCAATGAATAAAACCGTATACATATTTCTTTACATAAGTTAGAAAGGAAAAACGGTCTATCGAAGTAGTTCTGACAATTCAGTAATATTCTGAATTCCATTTGGAACTTTTAGCTACTTCGACCCGATAGATTTTAGTGAAAAAGATCAAAAAATAAAAAAGAAGTGTAGTAAGGTAATAGAATATAAAGTAGAAGTAGAAAAAAAATAGATTAAGTACTAATTCATTGGTTGGTTGTATCATTAACCATTTCTTTTTTTGGTGCGAGGAACTTACCATGAATCCACTTATTTCTGCTGCTTCCGTTATTGCTGCTGGATTGGCTGTAGGGCTTGCTTCTATCGGACCTGGGGTTGGTCAAGGTACTGCTGCGGGCCAAGCCGTAGAAGGTATTGCGAGACAACCAGAAGCAGAGGGTAAAATACGAGGTACTTTATTGCTTAGTCTGGCTTTTATGGAAGCTTTAACAATTTATGGACTGGTCGTGGCATTAGCTCTTTTATTTGCAAATCCTTTTGTTTAATGTTTAATTTCATCGTAGAATAAAAATGTAAAAAAAAAAAAAGAAGAATAAAAGTATAACCATAACTAATAAATTTGAGAATTCTCAAATTCCATTAATAATAATAAGCGGAGTGATACAAAAAGAACTCTGTTCTTTGTTAGTCCTATCTATAAGGGGAGAGCATATGAAAAATATAACCGATTCTTTTGTTTCCGTGGGGCACTGGGCATCCGCTGGGAGTTTCGAGTTTAATACCGATATTTTAGCAACAAATCCAATAAATCTAAGCGTAGTGCTGGGTGTATTGATTTTCTTTGGAAAGGGAGTGTGTGCGAGTTGTGTATTTCAAGAATAGGTTGGATTTAACCGGCTGCACTTTCTTTATATTTATGTATTCTTTTTTATATTTCTATAGTAGAAATAGGAACAAAAGGTGCACAATCTCGACGAATTACTTCGGAATTGGATTTTATTCAGAAATCATATGTAAGAACCATAGCATTTCGTGACTAATTGGTAAATGAACTTTGATTCTCTTCTCTATCAACCAATAATGTTGAGGTCTTTTACATGGTTAAAGATAAATTGTTTGAAGTCCAGGCACAGCATAGCATGGTACTCTTTCTACCACTACGTTAGTACCAAAAGTACAAAAAAGGTTGAAAAAGAATAAAAATAAAAAAGGAAGAATTAGGAATTTATCCGATGTAGAACACTCATATGGATAAAATTATTTGAACCATTAACTGGAAAGATGGGTCCCCTTTTTTATCCACTGCCGAATCGACGACCTATGTATTGTATTTGTATAAAATATTTGTATAAAAAAGAGAATTTTTTGGATGAAAAAGATCGAAATCTCATTCTATTCTAATAATAATGAGAATGAAGTAATGAAGTTCATAATTCTATTCAATTCTATTTCTATTCTATTAGGATTTTGATTGAATTTATCATAGCATATAAAGAAGAAATAATAGAATTCTTTCTTCTTTAAAATCTTTTTATTTTTGGAAAGAAGTTGTAAATAAAGAACAAATAAAGAAACAACTTTGCTGACAATTTTTTCTTTTTTGTCTGGTCTGAAGAGTCCTCCTAAGATTCTGATGTTAGATCAGTTTCGATATCTTTGAATAAGAACAGAAAAGAGAGGATAGGCTCATTCCGTTCAAAGATATGGGAATGCCCATTAATCAAAGAAAAGATAAAAGAAACAATTGAGCGTGAGAGCCAAATGAATTGAAAGATTCATGTTTGGTTCGGGAAGAGATATGATAGTTGTGAAATGAATGGAAAGATAATCTACTTTCATTAAATGATTTATTAGATAAGCGAAAACAGAGGATCTTGAGTACTATTCGAAATTCAGAAGAATTACGTAGAGGAGCCATTGAACAGCTCGAAAGAGCTCGGGTTAGATTACGGAAAGTGGAAATCGAAGCAGATGAGTATCGAACGAATGGATACTATGAGATAGAACGAGAAAAAGGAAATTTGATTAATGCTACTTGCAATAGTTTGGAACGATTAGAAAATTACAAAAATGAAACTCTTTTTTTTGAAAAACAAAGAGCAATTAATCAGGTCCGACA